TCAATCGTCGAGATTGAACCAGTCAATTCAAGCAAATAAGTTTTTTTTAGTAAAGATTCAAATTGAAATTGATAAAAAAATGAGTGCAAAAGGAAATTGGAAGGTTCATTAGTTTCATTTATTTTCCTTTAGGGTGTCCGGTTTATTTATCTTAGGGCTTTGACCTAGTTTATCCTATATCTAAAATCCAACTTTTGCAACTAGATAATTTTCTCGATAGAATAAAAAAACATGTTTTCATTTTTGACTTTTACTGATACTTAATTATTTCTCGTTTATCTGATTTCATAAATTTGAAACAAAAGAGAAATTTTCTCAATGAATCCAAAATATGGCGGATTACTCCAAATTGACGCATTATTTGTACATAATATCTCAACAATTTGGAGATATAGGGGAAATACGTATAGTAATTCCGATAAATTAAGAAGTCAGAAAGTTATCAAAAAGCAAAATTTTTTAACATGGAATCAATTAGTTTCAACAATTCATTAATTTTAACTAAAAACCTTATATCCGCCCTTCCCAAGATAGAGAAAAATTTTTCATTATTGTAAAGGTCGATGGGGAAAATAAGACTCCCCACCACCAAAACATGAGTGAAAATATACTAAAAAGAAATAAAAAATCTTGTATTTTTTCTTTATTCTTTTTTTTTTTTTTAGAATTCAGAAAAGAGAAGAATTCTTCTTTTAGACATCTTATAAGATTGAAACCTGGTCTATTTCATATTGATTAGAATAGGGATTGCCAATTGTAAATTTTATATTAACAAATTACTGAGCCAATTTTGCGAGTCAAAGCCATTCCGATTATTCCAATATTTTAGGACTTATTTGTTTGTCGCACAAAAAAACTTTTGGAATTCCCGGTAGAAAGAGATTTCCCTAATGACAAAGCTTTTAACGCCGCCCAATATCCTTTCCTTTTCCAAATATTTTTACGAATACGCTTTTTTGATATAGAAGTACGTTTTTTTGGAACTGCCATTTAAAAATGAAGAAGTTACTCATTGTTATAGTTGGATGTGAAAGACATCTATTGTTGAAAACGAATGATTATTTCTTATTCATTATCTATTTTTTCTCTAAATAATATTTCCTTCATAAAAAAGAAATATAGATATATGAAAGATCCGTGAAAATTGGATCAAAAATGACTCGAAATAATAAAATTTTTATTCCATACAATATTCGTAAAACCGAAAAGGAACTCTTAGTTCTCGTTGTTTATCTCTCAAATTTATATCTCTATAATCCGCTATGTGATAGAAATCTAATTAGTTAAACTAAACTTAATAAAAAAAGAACCTAAAAGACCCAGCCCTGTCGATTTTCGTCATTCTACACTTCATTTACATGTAATAAAATACCTCAAAGGATTGAAAAACTAAACTTTTGCCTAAGAAAAATTTTTTAGTCAAACTCGAGGAAAGAAGACACCTAAATTCCATTTTAAAATTCGAATGAGACTCTTAAGAAATCTGTTTCTGTTAAAGGATACGTGGTTTGATAAAAAAAATATCTCAGTCATTTTATATCCTTTCTCGATAAAAAAAGTCCATTTTAGATCTATAATAGAATCGGATATTCTAACGTTTACTAATAAATCGTTTTGATTGAAATGGAAAACAATCAATCCCATAATGAATTAGTTAATGAGTTGGAATAAACTAACTAAAATGAAGAGTTATTATTTCATTAGGCCGATGACCTTAGTTAATCCTATGATTCATATCAGCATCAAGTACTCTATTTTGGCGTAATTTTTTATCCTTGCTCTATGAATATATTATTACGATAATTTATATTTGCATTTTTATAAGGATTTGTTTTTTATATCTAACTTGGTCATATCATTTGACCAATTGTAACTTCTTGTTTTGAATATTTGGACGATTTTGAAAAGACTCAGAATAAATACTAATATAAAATTATTAAATAAGTTAGTGCATCTCTTGATTTTTTATTGACTTTTTTCAAAGAGGTAAGAATCGGAAACAATTAATTAAGAATCAAAAACTTTTTTTATGGAACAGACATATCAATATGCGTGGATAATACCTTTCCTTCCCCTTCCAGTTCCTATGTTAATAGGGTTGGGACTTCTTCTTTTTCCGACGGCAACAAAAAGTCTTCGTCGTATGTGGGCTTTTCAGAGCGTTTTATTGTTAAGTATAGTCATTATTTTTTCGATGAATCTGTCTATTCAGCAAATAAATAGCAGTTCTGTCTATCAATATGTATGGTCTTGGATTATCAATAATGATTTTTCTTTCGAATTCGGATACTTGATCGATCCACTTACTTCTATTATGTCAATATTAATCACTACTGTTGGAATTATGGTTCTTATTTATAGTGACAATTATATGTCTCATGATCACGGATATTTGAGATTTTTTGCTTATATGAGTTTTTTCAGTACTTCCATGTTAGGATTAGTTACTAGTTCAAATTTGATACAAATTTATATTTTTTGGGAATTAGTTGGAACGTGT